GCTTCACCCGATTTGGTTGACTAGAATCTAAGAAGTACGGAGCAAAGGGGGGAGGGGTTGGTAATAGATCGAACTCAAAACATTTCCATTTTAAGATTCTTCGTGTATAAAATGGAATTGAATGAAAATAGGTGTAATAACACAGAACACAAGAAGTCCTTATTTATTTTATTTGATTTCTAATTCTAAGAATTTTTTGATTACTGACGGGCCATAGCAATTGCACCTATCAAAGCAACTAAAAGAATTATGGAAATGAGTTCAAATGGAAGAAAAAAATCTGTTGCTAAATGAATCCCAATTTGTTGACTATTACTTATCAAGTCCTGCTCTATAATCTGGTTTGATCTTGTAGTCCAAATAATCCCGTACCATGACGTATCTGGGATAGTAGTAATTAGTGAAACAAAAATACTTGTACAAACCAGTGAAGTGACTCCATCTCCAACAGTCCAAAGGTGGAAATCATTGTAATATTCTGAACCATTCATGAACATCACAGCAAATATGATTAAGACATTTATGGCTCCCACATAAATAAGAAGCTGTGCAGCGGCTACAAAATGGGAGTTCGATGGAATATGGAATAAGGATATACAAACAAGAACAAATCCTAATGAAAAGGCAGAATAAATTGGATTGGTAAGCAATACCACTCCTAGACCTCCTAATATAAGACCTGATCCCAGAAATACTAAAAGAAAATCATGTATTGGTCCCGGTAAATCCATTATATGTAAAATACGAGATAAATAAGTCGAAATGTTTCATGACCTTATTGACCGGACCAGGAAAAAGGAAGGTACCCCTTTTTTTATGATACGTTACTAATTGAATGAAATCCTAATGGAGTGCAAATTGCTGTAGATACAATTATTGTACTAATTCCATTCTCTAGCCGAAAGAGTCATTTTCAATTCAATTAGATATTTCCAAAACATCACGAATATATGAATAGGTTTTCAATCTAAATCAAGACGCTATTCTCACCAATCAATAGTTATGATTTGTAATTATTCACCAAGCAAAATTAAATGAGTTTCACTCCTTTAGATCAACCCCGAATCTTAGTAATTGGTAATCTTTTTTGAATTGAGGGGTTTGCCCATGGCTATTTTTATTTGAGTCGAATTTAGAATTGTTCGAATTGTGTAATCTCCAATTATTGACATTGGTAACCGACCCAAAGCTATTTGATTATAATTCAATTCATGACGATCATAAGTGGAAAGTTCATATTCTTCAGTCATTGATAAACAGTTTGTTGGACAATACTCGACGCAGTTACCACAAAATATACAGATTCCGAAATCAATACTGTAATTAAGCAATCGTTTCTTTCGAATATAAGTTTCCAATCTCCAATCAACAACAGGTAGATCTATAGGGCATACCCGAACACATACTTCACAAGCAATGCATTTATCAAATTCAAAATGGATTCGACCGCGGAAACGCTCCGATGTGATCAATTTTTCATAAGGATATTGAATAGTTACAGGTAAACGATTCACGTGGGATAAGGTAATCATGAAACTTTGACCGATGTACCTTGCAGCGCGTACTGTTTGTTGACCATAATTCATGAACCCGGTTACCATAGGGAACATAGTGTGAATATCTATAAATAATTTAATGTTTCTTTCTCTTGTTTGAAAGAAGTCATGAATCTAAAATATTGTATTCCTTTACAGTGAAAGGAGTTGGGAAGAGGTTGTCAATAATAGATTACCTAGAGAAATAGGTAAAAGAAATTTCCATCCAAGATTTAATAGTTGGTCCATTCTGATCCTAGGCAACGTCCATCTTGTTACGATAGGAATGAACAAGAACAAATAAGCTTTAGCTAATGTAATAACGATACCAATTGTCGTTCCAAAGACTGCACCCACTTTATTTATTCTGAAAAGTTCAGGAATGAATATGTACGGAATAGAGAGATTCCAACCGCCCAAATAAAGAACTGTTACAAATAATGAAGAAACTAGTAGATTTAGGTAGGAAGCAACGTAAAATAAACCAAATTTGATACTTGAATATTCGGTTTGATAACCTGCTACTAATTCTTCCTCTGCTTCTGGTAAATCAAAAGGTAATCTCTCACATTCCGCCAGGGAAGAAATTAGAAAAACGAGAAACCCTATGGGTTGACGCCACAAATTCCACCCCCCAAAACCATATTTTGACTGCGCCTCAACTATATCAACTGTACTTGAACTGTTAGATAATCATAGTCGACGATAACATCACTGTTCCCATCGCTATTACAGAACCGTACATGAGACTTCAGCTTCATACGGCTCCTCGAGGGCCACAAAATATAAGGACCCATTTCATTTAGTATTATCTCGATATGTTTAGTTAGATAGAGTAAAGATGCATCGAAGAGTCCAAAATTTAGACCAATGGAATTCTGTCTGCTATGCTATAATATAAAAAAAAGGGTGCTTCCGAATTGATCTCATCCTTTATAATATATGGATCTCATTCTTTATAATATAAAAGATAGAATTTAAATTTTTCTTTGTTCAGTAATAACTTAATCCTTCAATAAAATACCCGTTCTATCAATAGAACTTTCGACCCATATCTTTCGATTACAAAAAAAAAGAATTAGACATTACATTAGTTCATGAATCATGATAAGAACTCTATCTATATGAATATGGATAGAATGAATATGGATAGAAGAAAAAAAAAGATCTCTTATTTCTTTTCTATTCCAATTGCATTCCACTTCTTTCGTTCTTGTTCTTCTTTCTCAGAAAAGGGGACACTAAAAAAAAAATAATAAAGGATTACTTCGTTCCTGATAGTTGTTTCTTTAATCAGTGAATAGGAGCATACTCTGGATCAGAATCGCGGGGAAGTACTGCTTGATTATTTCTACCAACTTAAAGCCCCATTAGGATTCCTTTTCTGGATAGAAATATCCCTTTGGATAACTTCCATTATCTCCATTACTAATCCTTTGTGTACCTTGGTGTTCCTAACCACCCACTCATTTTTGCTCGATCCCCATTATGGTAATACATACAATAGTAAAAACCCCATACAGTTGATCTTTTGCACCCGCTTCAAGCTATAATGACTAATCAACTTGGGGTAAACAACGTCTACCACTTATGTTTACTTTCGCTTAACCCTTGTACATAGGGAATGAGGCTCGATCTTTTTACTGCGAATTTAGAAGCAGTTTTGTTTCACTCATATAACTATCTAATTTAGTTCATCAACCTGAACGATAAAAAAAAAATTAAGATATCTATTCAATACATTCAACTTCTTTTCTAGAAAGAAAAGAAAGGAAATAGGTAAAAGTGCATGTCCCAACGAATCACACGTAGAGATATTGATAACACACATGGAGTTAATGGTATTTCATAACTAATGGATTGAGCAGCAGCTCGTAGACCACCTAAAAAGGAATATTTATTATTCGATCCATATCCTGACATAAGAAGTCCAATAGGAGCAATACTTGAAATGGCGATCCATAAAAAAACACCTATACTGAGATCGGCTAGAACAAGACGATATCCAAAAGGAATTACTGAATAACTTAATAGAATTGATATGACTGCTATAGATGGTCCGATACTGAATAAACGACTATCCCCTCTAGATGGGAGAAGATCCTCTTTGAAAAGGAGTTTGGTCCCATCTGCTAGAGCTTGAAGAATTCCCAGAGGACCCGCATATTCAGGTCCAATACGTTGTTGTATCCCTGCGGATATTTCTCTTTCTAACCATACAATTACTAGTACACCTATTGTGATTCCCGATACAGTAGTAAAAATAGGAACAAATAGCCATATGAGCCCATAGACCTCTTTTAAGGATTCCGATCTGGAAAAAGAATTGATAGCTTGTACTTCTGCCGTATCAATTATCATTTCAACGATCAACTTCTCCCATAATGATATCTATACTACCTAGTATCGTCATAATATCAGCCAATTTCATTCTTTTAACTAGCTGAGGAAGAATTTGCAAATTGATAAAACCCGGTGGACGAATTTTCCATCTCCAGGGAAAAACACTCTGATCTCCTATCAGAAAAATTCCCAATTCCCCTTTTGGGGCTTCCACTCTGACATAAAGTTCTTGTTTCGACAATTCAAAAGTGGGGGAAGTCTTTTTACTAATGAATCGATATTCAAAATCATTCCATTCTGAATCTCTTGCTCTATCAAAACGTCGGACTTCCAAATTCTCATAAGGCCCCCCCGGAATTCCTTCCAGAGCCTGTTGAATTATTTTTATGGATTCCGTCATTTCAGTGATTCGTACTAAATAACGAGCTAACGAATCCCCTTCTTTTTGCCATTGAACTTCCCAATCAAATTGGTCGTAACACTCATAATGATCAACTTTACGAAGATCCCATTGGATTCCAGAAGCTCGTAGCATTGGTCCGGATAAACCCCAATTAATTGCTTCCTCTCCACCAATAATGCCCACGCCTTCCACTCGTTCCAAAAAAATGGGATTCCGTGTAAGAAGTTTTTGATATTCAGTAACCCCCGTTAAAAAAAAATCGCAGAAATCTAAACATTTATCTATCCAGCCATGAGGTAGATCAGCAGCTACTCCTCCGATACGGAAATAATTATGCATCATTCGCATACCTGTGGCAGCTTCGAATAGATCATATATCAATTCTCTCTCTCTGAAAATATAGAAGAAAGGGGTCTGTGCACCGATATCCGCCATAAAAGGGCCAAGCCATAACAAATGAGAAGCTATACGACTTAGCTCCAACATAATTACTCTGATATAGCTGGCTCTTTTAGGTACTTGAATATTTCCCAACTGTTCTGGTGCATTTACGGTTATTGCCTCTGTGAACATAGTAGCTAAATAATCCCAACGTGTTACATAAGGCAGATATTGTATAATTGTTCGGTTTTCCGCAATTTTTTCCATCCCTCTGTGTAAATAACCTAATATAGGCTCACAGTCAATAACATCTTCACCATCTAGAGTAACGATGAGTCGAAGAACACCATGCATTGATGGGTGATGAGGACCCATATTGACTATCATGAGGTCTTTTTTTGTAGCTGGTACAGTCATATGTTTTTTACCCGATTCATTATTCCATGAATTGCTGAAAACGAAACGAAGTTCATCAAAATTCAAAATCTAAAAAGAATTCCAAATGAATCCTCAAATTAACGAATTCTGGGCTCCCGAATATTTAATTGACCAATTAATTCTTTATAACGTACTCTATTTTTCTTTGACAAATAAGCCAGCAGTCGTTGACGTTTTCCCAGAATTTTCCGTAGACCCCTCTGAGATAAATAGTCTTTTCTGTGCAATTCTAAATGGGAAGTAAGTCTCCGTATCTTATTGGTGAAACTGAATATTTGAAATTCAACGGAACCCCCACTTCCTTCTTTTTCATCTTGCGAAATAACTGAGATAAATGTATTTTTGACCATAAAAAGAATTCTTCTCCTACTTTTCTTTCTTTTCTACAGATATGGATTTGACCGAAGATATGGGTTTTACCGATCAGTAATAATAATATAATAATGCTAATTATTTAAATTAAATTTAAAATCTGGTATACACAAAAATATGAATTTATTTATGTACTACCTTTTCTATCAAATAATCATCAATCCATTTAATTTTCAATTTGATTTGGATAGGGATATAACAGGAAGGGATAGTATATTTCTGTATTCACAAAAGAAAATCATTTGTACCTAAGAAAAGAGGATTCTGTTGATTCATTTCTAGATCTAATTGATACGTCATTGAATGAGTATCATGTACCGGACTGTAATGTAATACAACGCATATGTACATCTGTTTGCCCTCATATACCATACATGGCACGTGATTGATAGATAGGAAATGTACTATCAACGAATTTTCAATCGTGGATACATATGGATCCTTGACATACTGAAACGACTGCCATTATTGGTATCAAACCAATAGCGATTCATACAAGCTAAATCTTCTAATTGATAATTGGGCCAAAGCAAGAACTTTAATTTCATGTTAATGTATTTTATTGGATCTGTATCAAGATGTTTGTCCTTATCCAAAAATTGACTACAGTTCCTTACATAGTTCCCATTGCAAAATACTGAATTTCTATCCCCAGCATTCCCATTCTCCGAATTGAAACAAATTAGAATTCTGAATTCTCTACGACGTCTAGATGATAAAATCTTTTCAGGAACAAGCGAATCATAATAATTTTCGTCTTGATTCCCAACTACCCTTTCATGTCTTGCAATAGATTTATCAAAATCATTTTTATCAACATATATTTTTTCTCGACATTCTTGGTTCGTTTGATGCTTACTCTTATGGACTAATGAAATACCTATGGTTTGATACATAAGAAATTGTACATCCCATTTTATAGATGGAGGAATTGGTTCGATACTCAATATCTTTTTTTTTTTCAATTTTTGAAGAGTTAGATCTTTCTGAGTCAGCATTATATCTAGACTTATTTCTCCTCTTTGAATAGAGGATATAGCGATTTCCTTTGGATTTCTCAGTCTAAGCAGGAGACAATATACCTTGATATTCTTGATTATTCTTTGATTCAAAGGATCATCCCATCTCAATTGAAAAAGGAAATATCTTTTCAGGAAAAACTTTAGTTCCGCTTTCGTGTTGTTCTTGAATTGATTTTTCTTCATACGTTCTGATCCCGCATAATCTTCTTGACCATCTGTTTGTTGGTTTAATAGAATTGACCCAAGATTCCCTTGGTTTTGTACATCTGATCCAAGATCTCCTTGGACCGATAGTTCCTTTTCTTCTTGGTTTCTATTCTTTAATTCAAAATTTCTTTTTTCATTAGATGATATACAAAGACCCTCTTTTTGTTTTCCATTTATGTTTTTATTTTCAGTAACGCTTTCATTTCCATTTAAATTCAAAAAAAGTAATTTGATTGGTATGACCCATGGTTTCATCTTATATGCATTATAAAATAGCACAAATTCTGGGAAGAACCAAAGTTTCAGATTCGATATGGAATGATTTAATATTTCTTTATTCATTCCCATCCAATCAAAAAAAGTTTTTTTTTGATTAGATGGGTTGATATCTTGCTGAATCGTGAAAAAAAAAGCATCTTTCTTATCCCTTTTTTCAATTATTTGATCATCAGTGGTCCCAGTCTTAGTATTTTTCTTAATGTCGGCGCCAAGACTCATATCGGTCCAGGTCTCAATAAAAATCTTCTTTCTACGAAAAAAATGGAGCATTCTCCAACCAAAATATTTTATATCGGGATTTTTCTCCGTATCGATAATGGAATATTCTCCTAAATAATTACTAATGGGTATATCTCTCAGCACATAAAATGATTCGGGTTTCCATGTCTTGTAATTATAATTATAGGCAATCTCTCGACGCTCATTTACTTGTAATGGTAATCTATAAATATATGAGTCCCCTTTATCTTTATAATTTATATATTTATGTGATAAAAAATTATATCTGTAATGTTTTTTTAATTTTTCGTTTTGACTCGGTAATGAATCCGCTGCATAATGATTTTGTTTCCCGTAATGAATTAATCGGACTTTTTTATCTGAACCAAAGTAGTTTGAGTTTTCATTTTGATGACACTGATTAACTCTATTTCGCCATTTTTGCGGGACTAATCTGGACCATCTAGTCTGAGATAAATCATATGGATAATGACTCCTTAACCAGTTTTTCCATTCATTCATTACAGAATTTTGCATTCCAGAATTTTGAAATTTTTTATGTCCTGATTCAGAATGAAATATGCCTTGTGTTACAAAAGAATCCTTTATTCTATCCTTAAGAAAAAAGGATGTTCTGTGATATTGATATTGAAGTACAGATCGCAAGTGATTCTTGTTAATCATTTTGGTTTGTGATAATTTGTAAAATACATATGCTTGCGATAAGGAGGTTAGGTCACAAAGAATATGTGAATTATTATTACTAATATTAGAAAATGGCCTTTTTATAGTCGAAATAAAGTTCATTTTTTTTTCATTTGTTTCATGAATTCCTTCTTGTTCTTTATTTATTTCATCATTGAAAATGCATTTCTTAATAATTGTTGATTCAAATTGAAAAAAAAGTTGTGTATGGGTTCTAAGAATATTAATGATACATAGAAGGACATCCATGTATATCCTTTCAAATAAAAATTTGAAATTTAAAAAAGAGTGCCATTTACGTATTAATCGGGCATTTCCTCTTCTGAATATGTGCCAAATTTTTTGCGGCGATTCTGACCTTTTATCATCACAACTTGTTTCATTAAGACTAATATTTTTCTCTGGGTTTATAAAGATTTTTTTCTTGTCTTTTGTTATTTTTTCTATTTGATTTCTGATTGTGCTTGTCCTATCAGTTAGATCCTTCATTTTTTTTTCTGTCAGTGAATAATTTGTCCAATCCGTGGATCTAATTTGAATCCATGATTCATGAAAAATATCATTACTAACTATAGAATCTTTTTCATTTTTATTTTCACTCGATTCAAATGCTTCCCTCAATTGAAATAATTGAATTGGATTCACTTTTACAAGTTCGTTTGTTTTTCTTTTTATAAATAGAACTTTTTTAAGACCCCATTCTTTTCTTTCTTTTAAAACTCTTAGAATTAGAAAACCCCCCTTTTGAACTTTTCTCATTTTTTTTTCGAGTTCTTTATAAACGGGTTCAAAAAAGAAAGGCCGTTTTTGGGGAGAGCCAAAAGGTAGTTTGGCTTCCATTCCCCAGACTGTTAAAAAACAAAAATGATCCCCTTTTTCTTTCTTTTTGATTGGATATTTATGATCCTTATGATGGGCTCGTAGCTTAGATTTGTGCCAAGGTTTCAGACAGAAAGGAAATAGGATTTTTATCTGAATACCGTCTGTTAACCAATTTTTAGGAAATTCTGTTTCTGATAATTGAACACCATTATAAGTGCATTTAACATGCATTTCTCTACTCCACTCTGTCAAATCCTCGTACCATTCGGGGAATTGAAATAATAATATACGGCCCATATTTTTAGCTATTATCAATGAAGGCAATACAATATATTTCCTAAGAATCGATTGGGTTACTAACATGGATCCCCTTATTACTTGAGCAATTAGAAAAGTATCCCAGGTTTCCGCTATTGTTATCCGTTCATTTTCTTCTTTTTTCTTTTTTTTCTCTTTTTCTTTTGCCCTTTCTTCCTCAGAATCAGAAGTTTTCAATTCCGTGTTTTTCCCTATCCAATTACTCAAAATGAGCTTCACTGTTCCGGAGATATCAAAAGAAAAAAAACGAGTTTTTTCTATTCGGTCCAAAAAAAGAAGGGAATGCACATTTGCTTGAAACAGTTCCCAAGGAACCGTTTTACGCCTTTGAGCGCGTATGGACCCTTTAATTAAATGCCGACGAAAATCTGATTGTTGCGAATAACGTATCAAAGCCACTTCTTCCCCTTTTTCCCTCTTACTCGTATTCTTTATATTAGTATGAGTATTGGCATTCTGGTCGTTATCAGTAAAAATTACTACACGCTTGGCTTTTCTTGAACGAATTCCGCGATACCCTTCTGATTCTTCTTCATTTTGTCCTCTCTGTTGTTCCAAATCGGAAATAAATTTGTATGACCATCGAGGGATCCTTTTACTTATTTCTTTTCTTCCAATAGATTCTTTTTTAATTGTTTGATCATTCGCATCAGTTGTAAATACATGGAAGAAAAATTTCGAAAATTTCGCTTGATTTTCTGAATCAATTCTTCCTTGTTCCTCGAATGAGGAAAGTCCTTTCAAATCGAAATTCGGTGTTGAATCCCCGGCAAATTCACTGATTGAGGTCAAGAAATGGACAATGTCTGGTGATAATAATTTTCCTCCAAATGGGTATATTTTGTGTTCCATTTTTTGGTAATTGGTAGAAAGGATACCATGCATTTTATTTATCCAAACAGTTTCTATGGAATCTTCGATGGAAGGTATTAAATAATCATTCATGAGTGAACATG